TCTGAGCAAAATACGATTTATTTGAAATAAATAAAATTGTAGTATTCCGTCTATTCTTTAGTTCATTAACGTGTCAATTTCGAATTCTTGGTTATTGAGATTTTTGGGCAATATAGATTAATATTTAAGGATAGATATTACCTCTCTTTTTTTTCTTTTCAAACAAATTGAAATGATAGAAGTTTTTCTATTTGGAATCGTCTTAGGTCTAATTTCTATTACTTTGGCTGGATTATTTGTAACTGCCTATTTACAATACAGACGTGGTGATCAGTTGAATCTTTGATTAATTCACACCTTGTTAATTTGACCTCCTGTGGATTAAAGAAAGTAGGAGGTCAAATTTAGATTGCTGTTCTCTTTTTTCCGAACAATTTTTGACTTAACAAAAAAATAACAGAATCACGCTCTGTAGGATTTGAACCTACGACATTGGGTTTTGGAGACCCACGTTCTACCAAACTGAACTAAGAGCGCTTTTCTTATCACAAAAAAAAAAAGACTGGAAAGAAAAATATTCTTTTTTCTTTTTAACTCCACCACGTCTTCAATGCCTATGTTATCAATATTAACATATAAGATATGATAACAATTCAAGATTAGATATGTCCAATTTGAAGTTATTTCAATTGACCCTTTGTTATTACTCAAAAGTGAAACAATAGGTAGGGATGACAGGATTTGAACCTGCGACATTTTGTACCCAAAACAAACGCGCTACCAAGCTGCGCTACATCCCTTTCAATTGCCCTATACAATGTCATTGTAGAGAATCCCCGAATTGTTTTCTATATACGTATTTCATTTTCTTTATTGATTGAGATATCCAAGTTATCTTGTCATTTCTTCATCTCATATCATATAACATATACTAATAATGAACTTATAGACATGTGCAAAATAAAATAGAAAACTCGCCATAAATTTGGTAAATGCTTGGGCGGAAAGAGGTGTATTTTGTTCTTTTCATTACTAATTAAATAAAAAAAAAAAAAAATCTCATCGATCAAATCCTTGTAGATTTCAAATTGAATTAGGAGTTTCACGTACAAAACAAAAAAAGGGTCCCTTAATTACATATAAACCAAATCATATATGTATTATATGTATTACAAGATCAATTCTTTATTAGAATTCCAATAAAGAAGGAGAATTTAAAATGCGAAATCTAAAAACATATTTATCCGTGGCGCCAGTAATAAGTACCCTATGGTTCAGTTCTTTAGCAGGTCTGTTAATAGAGATCAATCGTTTTTTCCCGGATGCGTTGACATTCCCCTTTTTTTCATTCTAATTATTAACACGGGGAGTCAGGAAGATTAGAGAAATATCTGTGAATACTACTTCCCCTCTTTTTTTATTTGAAAAAGTTCGAAAAGAAAAAGAATAAAAGTAAATTCTCCCCTCAGCGAACCTCGTAACTTGGGGGCGGGCTTAAAGGAAATTACCTTCAATGAAATTAAGAGAACAGAAGTGCAAATGCGGTTTGGCCAACAGTATCATACAAGATGTTTAACTAAAATGTAAATATTGTACTGCAATTTGAATCGAAACTTCTAATGTAAATTAGACATGCACATATATTTCGTCGTATAGAAAAAAGTGCATTTAGTTAGTTGTACACCCCCTGCATTTCACTTTACTCACTTTATTCTATACATTCACTTAGATATACTTACTATAATCTAATTTCGATTATTGTAGTACTTATTTTGACTATATTGGTTGCAAAAAAACGTCTCATAACTGGATTTGGAGTTAGCAACTTCTACTTTTTGCATTCCTTTCTTGGTCGTTTTGGATCGCAAAATAAAAGAGTTTTTTGAATAAAAAAAACCAAAAGGAGGTTGGTTCATGGCCAAGGGTAAAAAAAAGGGTAAAAAAAAGAGTAAAGATGTCCGAGTACGGGTTATTTTGGAATGTACCAGTTGTCTTCGAAACAGCGTTAATAAGAGATCAACAGGTATTTCCAGATATATTACTCAAAAGAATCAACACAATACGCCCAGTCCATTGGAATTGAGAAAATTCTGTCCTTATTGTTACAAACATACAATTCATGGAGAGATAAAGAAATAGATGGAATCGATTATCTGCATGTCACCTTTACAAATACAAAAGAAAATATTAATATATCATATGTTAATACATGTTTAAATATCAAAATATAAACAAGCAAAATTTGATTTCTTAATTATAAATAATTATAATTAGTTAATCTGGTCGAATGAAATCGAATTTTCGAAATATCCAAAATAACGGAGAAACAAACCATGGATAAATCCAAGAAGTCTTTTCGTAAGCCCAAGCAGTCTAAGCCCGAACAGTCTAAGCCCGAAGAGTTTAAGCCCGAGTCTAAGTCCGAAGAGTCTAAGCCCGAGTCTAAGCCCAAGTCTAAGCCCGAGTCTAAGCCCAAGTCTAAGCCCAAGCAGTCTAAGCCCAAGCAGTCTAAGCCCGAAGAGTCTAAGCCCGAGTCTAAGGCCAAGCAGACTAAGCCCAA